TCTCGAATCAAATTGTTGGTCTCATGGTATATCTCAGCATAGAAGATGATACTAGGGATCTTTATTTGTTTATAAATTCTCCAGGTGGATGGGTAATACCAGGAATAGCCATTTATGATACTATGCAATTTGTGTTACCGGATGTACATACAATATGTATGGGATTAGCCGCTTCAATGGGATCTTTCATTCTGGTCGGAGGAGAAATTACCAAACGTCTAGCATTCCCTCACGCTTGGCGCCAATGAGTTTTTTTTATTTGAGAAAAAAAAAGAATACTATGCCTTCGCTGTATCGAATATGAATTAAATAAAGAATAAGTAATAATAGCATGGCACTTCAAGTTCGATATTAACAAACCATTATTGTTTTTTTTTCTAACATGAGATTTTGTATCGAAATAGTAGTATGAAAGAAGGGTTATTCCCAATTTGATTTTCTGTGTCAAACAAGAGTCAATTTTAGCGTCACAAACCATTCTTCTTCCACAACAGAAGTCTCTTTCTTATTTTTATGTTATGAGATTTAAGAATCAAAAAAATGGAAAAAATCATTTTTTCCTTCTTAAATCTTATCAAAACGAAACTTTGGGATTGCTAAACCACAGACGAGATAAATATATAAAGCAACAGAACCATCATAGTATCTTTTTAACTACTACGAAAGGAAGGGTGGTAAATGGATCATTTAATGATTTGGATCATATAGGTTCTATTTATTCTTTTCGATAAAAGAAATTCTATCAAAAAAAGAAAATCCATTGCAGAGCCGTATGCAATGTAAAAAAGATGCCTGTACGGTTGTTTAATTCTATTTTTTTATTGTTATTTTGATTCCCCCTTACTTTAATCCATTCAATCGTGCGATATATAGATAGAAGAACCATTCATGATGTTATATCAATATCATCAGGGTTATGATTCACCAACCTGCTAGTTCTTTTTACGAGGCACAAGCAAGGGATTTTATCCTGGAAGCAGAAGAACTATTGAAGCTTCGCGAAACTCTCACAAAAGTTTATGTACAAAGAACGGGCAACCCTTTATGGGTTATATCCGAAGATATGGAAAGGGATGTTTTTATGTCAGCAACAGAAGCTCAAGCTCATGGCATCGTTGATCTTGTCGCGATCGAAAATGAAAATACTGGGAATTCCATATAAATATACGAATTACTTTTCAAAATTAAAAATTTACGTGTGAATAGAAATCATTCATAATCATCAATCATCAGGTTAAGATCGATCTAAGCCAACCCGTTCTATTCTATCTAGAATGAGATTCTATAGACACACCATGCCAACCATTAAACAACTTATTAGAAACGCAAGACAGCCAATAAGAAATGTCACGAAATCTCCCGCTCTTCGAGGATGTCCTCAGCGTCGAGGAACATGTACTAGGGTGTATGTGCGACTCGTTAAGTTCAGATCATGAGTTTGAAGAAATGCAAAAATTTTTTCCGGTATCTAGGGTGGAACACGGCCTTTTGATTGACTAGTATCAAGATCTATTATCTACCTAATTATGTTATGAATTTATGGTTTCTATTGGTGCAAATCCAATCACTCCGTTTGAGATGAGAAGGAATTCTCCATTGGTAACAAATAGTTATCCATTAAGCGGAGGAAAAAGGTTATGCTCCTATTCCTTTTCTTGAAAAAAAACGGACTAACAAGGTCAGCTACCTAGCCAACTTTCAGAATTAAATACCGTCACTGTATGGATAGCTTTTTTGTGAAAAGGACTATTACTTTATAATTAGAATTGAAAAAAGAATTCTAATTTAAAATGGATGGGTAGAGCCAAAGAGTGTGAACTATACAAGTTCACAAGAAATTTTGATGAAATGAAAGAAGAGGCTCCGGTGTATAGAGAGGACCTCACCGTTTCAGAAGTTGCCATAGAAACGAGAAAACCCACTATTCTTTTTTCTTTAGTAGCAGTCGAATTTCTTATTTCCAGGCGAGATACCTTGAAGAAAGAAAAAATCGTGGTCGGGAAGGTCATAGTCGCAAAAGCCATTGGAATTTATATTTTATATATCGGAATAATCCGTTTTGTTATTAATCGACCGGAAGAAAAGGATGACTGAAAGAAGAGAAATCAATTAGTTATTCAATAAAGTTTCATTTGATTCAATGACCAGAGTTAAACGAGGATATACAGCTCGGAGACGTCGAAAAAAGATTCGTTTATTTGCATCAACCTTTATAGGGGCTCATTCAAGACTGACTCGAACGACTACTCAACAAAGAATGAGAGCTTTGATTTCCTCTCATCGAGATAGGAGCAGGAAAAAGAGAGATTTTCGTCGTTTGTGGATCACTCGGATAAATGCGGTAACTCGTGAGGATAGGCTATTCTATAGTTATAGCCTATTCATCCACAATCTGTACAAAAGACAATTGCTTCTGAATCGTAAAATACTTGCGCAAATAGCCCTATCAAATAAGAATTGTTTTGATATTATTTCAAAGAAAATTATCAATTAAAAAGAAAAGAATACAAATCAAATAAAGGAATAAAAGAATCTTAATAGAATCTATTATACAGGAAACAAGAATGATTGAAACAGGATTTCCCGGAGAATGGACTCCGGGAAGATAGAATAAAAAGAAATTAATATTTGAGTAATAGGAAGAAACGAACATCTTTCAAGAAAAAAAGATTTCTTCCCCATTTTTCCTTTTTTAGAATACAAGAATCAAATCTGGATCCTAGTTTTTTTTTCGAGCAAAACATTAATATGAGCTTGAGTTCTGATTGGAGTTTTGAAGAGTATATCTATTTATTTTTGGTTCTAGGACCAGTAGTTCTAGGAATCGACTCCACTCTCTCCAATTGTTTCTCATTATTACGAAAAGGTAACAAAGATAAAATACGAGCTTGTTTTATAGCAATAGTAATTAATCGTTGTTGTTTCAAAGTCAACCTATTCGTCCGTCTAGATAAGATTTTTCCTTGTTCACTAAGAAATCGACTAATTAAACTCATGTTTCTATAATCGATTCGATCCCCCGATCCGATTGGGGGTAAACGTCTACGAAAAGATCGCTTGGATTTACGAAAAGGTTGTTTGGATTTATCCATGGTTTGCTTATTCCTTGTTTGTTTATTCCTTCGATATAAAAGAATCTATAAAATAGAATCCTCTTTTTTTCTTATTTATTTAAGATTCGACCAAAATAGGATTTGGTTTGTATTATATATGTTAAGATGTAAAGTTCTTACTCTTCCCACTACTTGGAAAAATCAAACACGAATTCTTTTCTATCTATTTCTTTATTTCCCCATGAATCGTATACTTTTGACAATAGCGACAAAATTTTCTAAATTCTAGTCGATTGGGTGTATTGTGTCGATTCTTTTGAGTAATATATCTAGAAATGCCCAGCAATTCTTTATTGACACCCTTTCGAACACAACAGGTACATTCCAAAATCACTAGAATTCTAATATCTTTACCCTTGGCCATGAATCTCCTTTTCATTTTGGATCGACTTCGTTCGCTATGGAATTTCTAACTATTTTCTTTTTTGAATTATTAGAATTCGAATGACTTCGAAGTACTATAATCTAAAATAGAATTACTAGAATACTCTAAATATAAAGAAAAAGAGTCATATTCATTAATAGAAGAATATTAAGAATATCGTAATAATTAATTAATACAATTTTTTCTAACTATGAATCATTTCTATACTAATCTCAGTATTTTCTTCTTTCTATGTTATAATTTTGTGGAACCGTCCCTAGACTGGATCCACATTTCCATTTTTTTCCCAAAAAATTTCACTATATTTTGACTGAGATTCAATACACTCTTTCTTTTTTTTAGGATAGATTAGGATATAAAAGAAAAAGAATTTAGAGCCATGTTACGTAGAATTGTATCTCAAATCTTCTTTATTTTTTATCAATACAAGAATTTCATCAGGATGAAAAAAAGGGGAATGACAAGGCATCTGGAAATAAACGATTAATTTCTATCAATAGACCTGCTAAAGACCCAAACCATAAAGTGGTTAATACAGGTGCCGTTGAGAGATATGTTTTTATATCTCGCATTGAAAATCCTCCTTCTTATTTTATTTTATATTTTTTTCTTATTTCTTTTCTTTGTATTGTATATTGTAAGAATTGTATATTGTAATACATATATAGTCCTAGTTCGCTATTCTAATAAATAGATCATAGATAATCCGATATTTTAATTTTAGTTCAAGATCATTTGTTTTTGCTTGAAATGAAATTAAAATTAGGAATTACTAACTAAAATGCTAAAATGCATATGTACAATGACTCAGCAGATTCAATTTTGCCGCCCCCTAAAAAAAATGACAAGAACATTCTCTACCTATCTATATCTATAGAATAGGTAGAGCAAAAAAGAAGGATGTGGAAAAAAAGATATGGATTTTATACAATGACACACTGTATAACAATTTTTCAAAGGGATGTAGCGCAGCTTGGTAGCGCGTTTGTTTTGGGTACAAAATGTCACAGGTTCAAATCCTGTCATCCCTACCTATTCTTTCTCCTATAGATACTTATAAGAGATTCCTTGAGTAAGATCAGTCAATTTTGGACATAGTCTTTCATTTTTACATACTATATGTACACACAATAAACTTCGGGGATAAAAAAATCCTTTTCTTTACAATTGTATCTACTTTCTATATATCTATTGTTATAGGATCTAATAAAGCGCTCTTAGTTCAGCTCGGTAGAACGCGGGTCTCCAAAACCCGATGTCGTAGGTTCAAATCCTACAGAGCGTGATTCCTTTTATGTTATGTCGAATTACAATGAAAGAACTTAACAAAACAAAGTATAATTGCAACTTAAAATTGACCTCCTACAAGGAGGAGGTCAATCAAAAAAAGAGATGTTACTCAATCAAAGGTCCAACTGATCACCGCGCCTGTATTGTAAATATGCAGTTACAAATAATCCTGTTAAAGTAATAGGAATTAGACCTAAGACGATTCCGAATAG